TGTGGGACAGCTCATAATGTTCATATCAATCTATTATGCGCCACTACATTTAGCATTGGGTAGACCCCATACAATAACTGTACTAGCTCTATGGTATGTTTCATTTTATGCCGTTTGGAACAATCACGAATACTTTATTGATATTGGACCCACTTTCAGAAATGAAATAAGTAATCTTAGCGTTCAAGGTTTATTCCTGAATAATCTTATTTTTCAATTATTCAACCATTTTCTTTTCCCAAGTGCAATGTTAGCCAGATTGGTTAACGTTTATATGTTTCGATGCAACAACAAGATGTTATTTCTAACAAGTAGTTTTGTTGGTTGGTTAATTGGTCACATTTTATTCATGAAATGGATTGGATTAGTATTAGTCTGGATACAGAAAAAGAATGCTATTAGGTCTAATAAGTATCTTGTTTTATTCATGAAAAGGATTGAATTGGCATTAGTCTGGATACAGCAAAAGAATGCTATTAGGTCTATTCAATCTAATAAGTATCTTGTGCCGAAATTAAAGTATGCTGTCTCAGAATTAAAGTATTATGTGTCAGAATTCAAATATTTTGTGTTAGAATTACGAGATAATATAGTTAGTATTCTCTTATTTACTACTGCTATCTTCTATTTAAGCAAAATACCATTACGTTATGGTTATACTACTAAACTGCAAGTGCAACAAACGGAAGAAAAAGAAAGGGAAGAAAGAGATATAGAAGAAAGGGAAGAAAGAGATATAGAAGAAAGGGAAGAAAGAGATATAGAAGAAAGGGAAGAAAGAGATATAGAAGAAAGGGAAGAAAGAGATATAGAAATAGAAAGACTTTTCGAAGGGGAAGGAGCTAAACAAGAACAAGCAGTATCCATCGAGGAAGATCAATATTTATTATGTCTTGAAAATTGGTTTGAAAAACCTATTGTGACTCATATTTTTAATTATAACCGAAGGAGGCGCCCCTTTCGATATATAAAAAATCAACGATTTCAAAACGGTGTAAAAAATGAGATGTCACAATATTTTTTTTATACATGTGAAAGTGATGGAAAAGAACGAATAGCTTTTACAGACCTTCCCAGTTTGGCAACTTTTGGGGAAATGATACAAAAAAGGATATCTTTTTTCACGACAGACAATTTTGCTTATGATGAATTAGAAAATCGTTGGAGTTCTACCAATGAACTAAAAGCAAGAAATCTACGTAAGGAATTTATAAATCGAGTCGAAACTCTAGAGAAAAAATCTTTTGATCTGAACATACTCCAAAACAAAACTCGATTGTGTAAAAATGAAACTAAAAAAGAATACTGTCCTCAAAAGTATGACCCGTTCTTATATGGATCTTATCGTGGCAGAATACAAAAATTATTTTCACCAAATCAAAGTTATATAAAAAGATACATTAATACACCTTGGATAAATAAGATTCATGCTATACTTGTTAGTACTGATTATCACGAATTTGAACAGAGAATCGATATTCTCAATAGAGAAAGATTGTTGACTGAGGAAGACCGCCCTTTTAATAATCAAGAAATGACAATAAGAGCAGATGAGCAGGATTCAAATCCCATCGATCAAACAATTCGAAAATATAAAATTGGAATAAACGAAATAAGTAAAAAAGTTCCTCAATATCCATACGACGAAGCTGGCGGACCAAAGTTTCCAACGGTTTTTGAAATTCGTTCAAGAAACGTCAAGTTTTTAGAAATTAAGCCTAGGAAAGCATATGGTGTCTACCGAGACGTGTATTATAAAATGCGTTCACAACTACCAGATTTTAGTCGAGCACTAATAAGAGGTACTGTACGTGCCCAAAGACGTAAAATGGTTACACACGAATCGTTCCAACTAAGGGTCCATTCCCCATTTTTTTGGGACCAAGTCGAAAACATTTATAATGTTTTTCATAATAATTTTTATTATACAATTAGTGAACTCTTTTATAGGATTTACGAAATTTTTCGAACTTGGACAGGTAACAACAAATGGGAAAACGAAGAAGACGAAGAGGAAGAGATGGTACTAAGAGAGGGAGACCCATCTCGTGCCGAGATAATAAGAGATGAGCTGGAAGAACTCGAAGATCGAGAATATTTTGATGAGCTTGGATATGTTCGAGAAATAAGAGGTGTGATGCTACTAACCCAATCGATTCTTAGAAAATATATTATATTACCCTCATTGATAATAGCTAAAAATATCGCACGTATCTTATTATTTCAAACTCCTGAGTGGTCCGAGGATTTTAAAGATTGGAAACGAGAAAGACATATTAGATGTACTTATATTGGTATTCCAATATCCGAAAAAGAATTGCCACCAGACTGGTTAACAGAGGGTATTCAGATAAAGATTCTATACCCTTTTTGCCTACAACCTTGGCAAAATGCCGTGAAAAAAAAGAAAAAACATGATTTTTGTTTTTTAACTCCCTCTGGAACACCTATTGACCAACTTTTTGTTGGTATTCCTCGAGAAGAACCCTCTTTTTTTAAACCTATATTTAAAGAACTCAAAAAAAGAATTAGAAAATTGAAATTTAAGTGTTTTAGAGCTTTAACCGTTTTAAAAGAAGAAGAAGGAGAAAAATTCTTTCGAAAAGTCTCAAAAGAAACAAAAAAATGGATCATCAAAAGCATTCTATTTCTCCAAGGAACAAAAGTAAAAGGAAACAAAAAAGAGCTCTTCCCTTCTTTTGGAGAAATAGATGACGAAATAGATGGATTGGGTGAAACTAAAAAAGATTCGCCAATCGGTGAAACTAAAAAAGATGCAATAATCATTAATCAGATGATTCACGAATCTTCCATGAAAAGTCGATCTATAAAAGAGTGGACAAATTTTTTACTCACAGAAAAAAAAATGAAAGATCTGACTGAGAGAACAAACACAATCCAAAATCAACTAGAAAAGATTATAAAAAAAAAAGAGACTAAAAACGGATTTCTAAATCAAGAAATAAATATTAGTTCTACGAAAAAAAGTTATCATGATAAAATATTAAAAGCATCAAAAAGAATTTGGCATATAGTAAAAAGAAGAACTACTCGATTAATCCGTAAATTCGATTTTTTTATACAATTTTGGATTGAAAGACTATACATAGATTTTTTTTTACATATAATTAATATTACAAGAATCCATGCACAACTTGTTCTCGAATCAATAAAAAAAAAAATTATTGATAAATGCATTTTCAATAATGAAAGAAATCAGGAAAAAAAAAAAGCAAATAAAAATCGAATTGATTTTATTTCAAGTATAAAAAAAAACTCATTTTCAAATAGTCGAATTAGAAATAAGAAATCAAAAACTTTTTGTGACTTATCCTCCTTCTCACAAGCATATGTTTTTTACAAATTATCACAAACCCAAGCTATTAACTTGTATAAATTCAAGCCTATCCTTCAATATGAAGGAACATCCATTTTTCTTAAAAATGAAATAAAGAATTTTTTCGATTTTGGAATATTTCAGTACAGATTAAAACATAAAAATGTTTTACATTCTGGAATGAATCAATGGAAAAATTGGTTAAAGACTCATTATCAATACGATTTATCTCATATTAGATGGCTTAGATTAGTGCCAGAAAAATGGCGAAATAGCGTCAATCAACACCATATGGCTCAAAATAAAGATTTAAAGAAACCGGGTTCATATGAAAAAGAAAAAGTAATTCATTACATAAAAGAAAATGATTTTGAAGCAGACTCATTAATGAACCAAAAATATAAAAAATCGAATTTTCAAAAACCTTATAGATATAATTTTTTCTCATATAAATCGATTAATAAGGAAGAGAAAGAAGATAAAAAGGACTCATATATTTATGGGTCACCATTACAAGTAAATAATAGCGAAGAGATTTTTTATAATTCCAACACGGATAAAGGGAAATTTTTTGATATGCTGGGAGGTATCCCTATCCACAATTTTCTATTCCCTAATTATCTAGGGGAAAATGATATTATCGATAGGGAGAATTTTTCTATCCGAAAATCTAGAAGATATTGTGATTGGTTTAATATTTGGCTTAAAAATAAGGACGATATTGAGTCCTGGGTTTCCACCAAGACTAAGAACAATATTCTGCCTGAGATTAATAATCTAAATGAGGTTAATAATTATCAAAATTATTCTAAAATAAATAGTAGAAGACTCTTATATTTCACAATTTATCAAAATAAAGACCCGAATAAAAAAATGAAAAAAGCCCTCCTTTTTGATTGGATGGGAATGAATGAAGAAATACTAAGTCGTCCTATAAGGAATCTTGGGGTTTGGTTCTACCCAAAATTTGGGCACCTTTATGATGTATATAAGAAAAACCCGTGGATTATACCAAAAAAATCCCTTCTTTCAAATGTTATTGAAAACGAAAACGTTAGTAGAAAAAAAAATAATAAAAAAAGGGACACATCGAACCGAACAAAAATACTTTTTTTCAATGAGAAAGAGAAGGAAATTTTTGACCCTCAAAAAAGAGACTTTCAAAAAAAAATATACTTTAAAGATTTCATAAAAGATCGTCTCTTGCGTTATTACTTTGGTTGGTATGATGATTTTGCGGACGAAAAAGTAAACACTAGTATCTATGAAAATTGTTTTTTGCTTAAAGTGAGAAGTCAGGACTATCAAGTATCAGAAGCAGCTATCCTCTCCATACTAAGGGGGGAAACATGTCTGGATTGTTTGTTCCGTCGTAACGAAGCGAAATTCAATGCTTCTAAATTAATGAGAAGGGGATTTTTTCTTCTCGAACCAGTTCGTCTGTCTGTAAACAATGATGGACATTTGATTCTATATCAAACCATAAGTATTGCGTTGGTTCATAAGAATAAACAAAAAATCAATCAAATATACCAGGAAGAAGGCTCTCTTACTAAGAAGAATTTTGATGAATTAATTGCAAGACAGAAAAAAATGGCTGAAAATAGAGACAAAAATCATTATGATTTGTTTGTTCCTGAAAATATTTTATCCCCCAAACGTCGTAGAGAATTGCGAATTCTAATTTGTTTCAATTCAAGGGGTAGAAATGGTATGGATAGAAGTCCAGTATTTTGCAATGATGTAAAAAACTGTGGTAAAGTTTTGAATAAGAGTAACCGCGATAAAAAAAAACTAAAAAAACTCAAGTTCTTTCTTTGGCCCAATTATCGATTAGAGGATTTAGCTTGTATGAATCGCTATTGGTTTAATACTAATGATGGCAGTCGTTTCAGTATGTTACGAATACATATGTACCCGCGATTCAAAATTCGTTAATAGTACATCTATTTTTCCATATATTTAGTATATCGGGAATATGAAAACAAATAGAGAGACCCAAAGATTTTCTTGCATTCTATTTTGATACATGATATTAATTTAATGACATACATATCAATTTGATCTATAAATGAATCAACAGACTTTTGTTAAAGTCTGTTGATTCATTTATTGTTTTTATTTAACTCTAAAATAAAACTTTCTCTTTTGCAAAAAGAAATCATTTCTTTATAGCTCGGTATGAATCAAATAGAAAAACAAATTGATTCATTTTTTTGTTAATTTTTTTTGATAAATTGAAGCGGTTCAGAACGAACTTAAGATCTTTGTATATAGCAGAATACCTCTTATTATTATTACTGATTAACAAAATTCACATAAAAAAGGGAGTAGGGAGGGGGACGAAGATTTTGTTTTATGAAAAAAAATTCCTTCATTTCAGTTATTTTTCAAGAGAAAAACGAACAAAACGTGGGGTCCGTTGAATTTCAAATAGTCAATTTCACCAATAAGATAAGAAGACTTACTTCGCATTTGGAATTGCACAGAAAAGACTATTTATCTCAGAGAGGTTTACGAAAAATTTTGGGAAAACGTCGACGGTTGCTGTCTTATTTATCAAAGAAAAGCGAAGTGCGTTATAAAAATTTAATTCGTGAGTTGGGTATTCGGGAGTCAAAAAATCGTTAATGAATTTGAAATTTTTGAATTAGTTGATTTTTTAGATCTTGAATTTTGATGAACTTCGTTTCGTTTTCAGCAATTCATGTACAAATGAATCGAGGAAAAACCTATGAATATACCGGTTACAGAAAAGGACCTTATGATAGTCAATATGGGACCTCACCACCCATCAATGCACGGTGTTCTTCGTCTTATCATTACTCTAGATGGTGAAGATGTTGTTGACTGCGAACCGATCTTAGGTTATTTACACAGAGGAATGGAAAAAATTGCAGAAAACCGAACAATTATACAATATCTGCCTTATGTAACACGTTGGGATTATTTAGCTACTATGTTCACGGAGGCAATAACCGTAAATGGACCAGAGCTGTTGGGAAATATTCAAGTACCTAAAAGAGCCAGCTATATCAGAGTGATTATGTTGGAATTGAGTCGTATAGCTTCTCATCTGTTATGGCTTGGACCTTTTATGGCGGATATTGGCGCGCAGACTCCCTTTTTCTATATTTTCCGAGAAAGGGAGTTAATCTATGATTTATTTGAAGCTGCCACCGGTATGAGAATGATGCATAATTTTTTTCGTATCGGAGGAGTCGCGGCGGATCTACCTTATGGATGGATAGATAAATGCTTGGATTTCTGTGATTATTTTTTAACAGGGGTTGGTGAATATCAAAAACTTATTACGCGAAATCCTATTTTTTTAGAACGAGTTGAGGGAATAGGCATTATTGGTGGAGAAGAAGCAATAAATTGGGGTTTATCTGGCCCAATGCTACGAGCATCTGGTATACAATGGGATCTTCGGAAAGTTGATCGTTATGAGTGTTATGACGAATTTGATTGGGAAATCCAATGGCAAAAAGAAGGAGATTCTTTAGCTCGTTATTTAGTCCGAATCAGTGAAATGACAGAATCCATAAAAATAATTCAACAGGCTCTGGAAGGAATTCCGGGGGGTCCTTACGAGAATTTAGAAATCCGATGTTTTGATAGAGAAAGGGCTACAAAATGGAATGATTTTGAATATCGATTCATTAGTAAAAAACCGTCGCCTACATTTGAATTGCCGAAACAAGAACTTTATGTGAGAGTTGAAGCTCCAAAGGGGGAATTGGGAATTTTTCTGATAGGGGATCAAAGCGGTTTTCCTTGGAGATGGAAAATTCGCCCGCCGGGTTTTATCAATTTGCAAATTCTTCCTCAGTTAGTTAAAAAAATGAAATTGGCTGATATTATGACGATACTAGGTAGCATAGATATTATTATGGGAGAAGTTGATCGTTGAAATGATAATTTATACAACAGAAGTACAAGGTATCAATTCTTTTTCAAAATTTGGATCTTTAAAAGAGGTCTACGAGATCTTATGGATATTTGTCCCTATTTTGACTCTTGTATTGGGGATCACAATAGGTGTACTCGTAATTGTATGGTTAGAACGAGAAATATCGGCAGGAATACAACAACGTACTGGTCCTGAATACGCCGGACCTTTGGGAATTCTTCAAGCTCTAGCAGACGGGACAAAACTTCTTTTCAAAGAGAATCTTTTTCCTTCCAGGGGAAATACCCGATTATTTAGTATTGGACCATCTATAGCAGTCATATCCATTTTAATAAGTTTTTCAGTAATTCCTTTTAGTTATCACCTTGTTTTAGCCGATCTCAATATTGGTATTTTTTTATGGATTGCCATTTCAAGTATTGCTCCTGTTGGACTTCTTATGTCAGGATACGGATCAAATAATAAATATTCCTTTTTAGGTGGTCTGCGAGCTGCTGCGCAATCGATTAGTTATGAAATACCATTAACTCTATGCGTTTTATCAATATCTCTACGTGTGATTCGTTAATTTATTTTCCCTATTTCTTTCGTTCTAAAAAAATAAGTTGAATGAAGAGAATCCTCCTTTTTTATTAGGGGTTGATAAATTAAATTAGATAGTTATATATGAGTGAAAGAAAACAGCTTACAAATTCGCCGTAAAAAAAAGTTGAATCTCATTTCCTATGTACAAGAAATAAGTGGAAATAAACATAAGCGAAAGAAATCCTTTACCCCAAGACTGGTTGATTAGTCAACCTAGCTTGAAGCGGGTTAAAAAAAACCGTATGAAATTTTTATTATCGTTTGTATGGATTACTATATTCATATTGCCAAACGGAAGATTGAACAAAAAAGAGTGGATGGTTAGGAACACCAAAATACACAAAGGATTAGTAATGGAGATTATGTAAATTATCTAAAAGGATAGTTCTGCATAACATAAAAGGAATACTCATTGGGGCTTTAAATTAGTAGAAATGATCAGGCAGTACTCCCCAGATTCCGATCCAGAGTAGGCTCCTATCCACCGATTAAAGCAATGACTATCAGGAACGAAATAATCCTTTACTTTTTTTAGTTTAAGCCCCCGTTTCCGAATAGGAATGAAAAAAAAACAAAAGAAAAACCTTTTCTTTCATATATGTATAGTATAATTCATTTCATGATTCATGAACTAATAGAACGTTTAATTTGTTTTTTCGTAATCGAGGGTGAAATATTGATTGAGTTTTCGACAAGGAGTATTTTATTGAAGAATTAAGTTATTACTCAACAAAGAAAAATTGAAAAAAAAAAAGGGGTGAGATGAATTCAGAAGCACTTTTTTTTATATTTATTTAATTTCTTAATTTTCTTATAGTATAGCGGACGGAATTCCATTGGTATAATTTTTGACCTTCCGACCCATTTTGACTCTATCTAGTCTACAACAATACCAAGACAAATAATGCGGATCCGGTCATTAGATTTATTTGTGACCCGCGAGGAGCCGTATGAGGTGAAAATCTCATGTACGGTTTTGGAATAGCGATGGGAACTGTGATGTTATTATCGACTATGATTATCTAATAGTTTAAGTACAGTTGATATAGTTGAGGCGCAGTCAAAATATGGGTTTTGGGGTTGGAATTTGTGGCGTCAACCCATAGGGTTTATAGTTTTTCTAATTTCTTCCCTAGCAGAATGTGAGAGATTACCTTTTGATTTACCAGAAGCAGAGGAAGAATTAGTAGCAGGGTATCAAACCGAATATTCGGGTATCAAATTTGGTTTATTTTACGTTGCTTCCTATCTAAATCTATTACTTTCTTCGTTATTTGTAACAGTTCTTTACTTGGGCGGGTGGAATATTTCCATTCCGCCCATATTCTCTCCTGAGCTAAATAAAGTAGATGGGATCTTTAGAACGACAATAGGTCTCTTTATTACATTAGCAAAAACTTTTTTGTTCTTGTTTATTCCTATCGCAACAAGATGGACTTTACCTCGGTTAAGAATGGACCAACTATTAAATCTTGGATGGAAATTTCTTTTACCTATTTCTCTCGGTAATTTATTATTAACAACATCTTTCCAACTTCTTTCACTGTAAAGAAAAAAGAATACGATGCTCACAACTTAGTTCAAACAAGCGAAAGAAACAAAGATAAAATTATTCATAAAAATTTATGATATGTTCTCTATGGTAACTGGGTTCATGAATTATGGTCACCAAACAGTACGAGCAGCGAGGTACATTGGTCAAGGTTTCATGATTACCTTATCCCATGCAAATCGTTTACCTGTAACTATTCAATACCCTTATGAAAAATTAATCACATCCGAGCGTTTCCGCGGCCGAATCCATTTTGAATTTGATAAATGCATTGCTTGTGAAGTATGTGTTCGTGTATGTCCTATAGATCTGCCTGTTGTTGATTGGAAATTTGAAACAGATATTCGAAAAAAACGATTGCTTAATTACAGTATTGATTTTGGAATTTGTATATTTTGCGGTAACTGCGTTGAGTATTGTCCAACAAATTGTTTATCAATGACTGAGGAATATGAACTTTCTACTTACGACCGTCACGAATTGAATTATAATCAAATAGCTTTGGGCCGTTTACCAATGGCAGTAATTGACGATTATACAATCCGAACAGTTTTGAATTCGCCTCAAAGAAAAACTAGGTAAATACCTCTCCGATTCTTTTTCTAGTAAAGTCAAGAGAAATTTCCAATTCTTAAGGGTTTAAATGAAAAGAACGAAGTCTTTTTCTTTGTTTTGTTTGATCAAAAATTCCAAAATTCAACTAGATTTTGGTTGATGATAATTTTGACGTCATTTTTATGGCGAATCTATTAATCTATTCATAATTGTTTTGAAATAGATAGTTTTTCAAAAAACAAAAAACCCTTTAAAATCAAAGAATAAAAAAAACTGTCCAAAAATTGTACCTACATCAATTTACACCTAATAGATTTGAATTTCATTCAATTCGGAACGTATCATAAATTCAATTAGGCGAACGAGCGGATCATAAAAAAAATTCCTGGTCGAGTCAATAAGATCATGAAAAGTATTTCAATTTCTTTATCCCATATAATGGATTTGCCTGGACCAATACACGATTTTCTTTTAGTTTTTCTGGGATTGGGTCTTATATTAGGGGGCCTGGGAGTGGTATTACTTACCAACCCAATTTTTTCTGCCTTTTCATTGGGATTGGTTCTTAGTTGTATATCCTTATTCTATATTCTCTCCAATTCTCATTTTGTAGCCGCTGCCCAGTTACTTATTTATGTGGGAGCCATAAATGTTTTAATCCTATTTGCTGTGATGTTTATGAATGGTTCAGAATATTACACCGATTTTAAGCTGTGGACCGTTGGGGATGGCGTCACTTCACTGGTTTGTACAAGTATTCTTGTTTCGTTAATTACTACTATTTTAGATACGTCATGGTACGGTATTATTTGGGCTACAAAATCAAACCAAATTATAGAACAAGACTTAATAAGTAATAGTCAACAAATTGGAATTCATTTATCAACAGATTTTTTTCTTCCATTTGAACTCATTTCAATAATTCTTTTAGTTGCTTTGATAGGTGCAATTGCTTTGGCTCGTCAATAATAAATAAAAATCTGTATAACTAACAGCAGCAAGTACTCAAAATTCAAGTTTTTTTCTGGGTTATCATATTTATTTCCCTTGAATGAATTCTATAGAAATATAGGAATCAAATTAAAGACTTTTCATACCTAAAATAGAAATTTGTTAAAATTCCTTTATTTTTAAATTCTTTTATTCGATCTATTTCCAATAGAATATATTCTTTTGTTCCGTCTTTGTTAAATTTCTAGTCAATCGAATGTATTGTTCATATTGAAATTCATTTCAATTAATAAGGAGTTGGTCAATGATGCTAGAACATGTACTTGTTTTGAGTGCCTATTTATTTTCTATTGGTATTTATGGATTGATTACGAGTCGAAATATGGTTAGGGCCCTTATGTGTCTTGAACTTATATTGAATGCGGTTAATATCAATTTTGTAACATTTTCTGATTTTTTTGATAATCGCCAATTAAAAGGAGATATTTTTTCAATTTTTGTTATAGCTATTGCAGCCGCTGAAGCTGCTATTGGATTGGCTATTGTTTCGTCAATTTATCGTAATAGAAAATCAACACGTATCAATCAATCGACGTTGTTGAATAAATAGTAGTAATAATAAATATTGAAATAATAAAGGAATCTAGATCATATTTGTAAAACCATAAGCAATCAAAGCATCTTGGACCTTTTTTATGAGTTGCTCTAGAAGGAAATTGATTAGAAAATTTCTAAAATTTCTGGTAAATCGTTGATTCATCTAGTGTTTCAATATATGATTCATTTACAAGTTTACTAGATCGAATTTTTATAACATTCAAAAATTGATAGATCCCATGTCACATTCAGTAAAAATTTATGATACATGTATAGGGTGTACTCAATGTGTTCGAGCTTGCCCCACGGATGTGTTAGAAATGATACCCTGGGATGGATGTAAAGCTAAGCAAATTGCTTCTGCTCCAAGAACAGAAGACTGTGTTGGTTGTAAGAGATGTGAATCCGCCTGTCCAACAGATTTCTTGAGCGTTCGAGTTTATTTATGGCATGAAACAACTCGAAGCATGGGTCTAGCTTATTGATACGTTCCCCAAAACCTCAGTTGAATCCATTTTGAATACATTTGATTTTTTTTACTGAAAAAAACCCGTACTCGAAAAAAAAGCATAAAGATTCTTTTTTCGAGCGCGGGTTTTTCTGGTCCAAGTGTATCTTGTCTTTACCATGAATTATTTTCCTTGGTTAACAATAATTGTTGTTTTACCCATATCCGCGGGTTCACTCATTTTCTTTCTTCCTCATAGAGGAAATAAGTTAATTCGGTGGTATACTATTTGTATATGCATTTTAGAACTCCTTCTAATGACCTATGTATTTTGTTATCATTTCCAATTGGACGATCCATTAATCCAGCTCGCAGAAGATTATAAATGGATCAATTTTTTTGATTTTTACTGGAGATTGGGAATAGATGGCCTTTCCATAGGACCTGTTTTACTGACAGGATTTATTACTACTTTAGCTACTTTAGCAGCTTGGCCAGTTACTCGGGATTCCCGATTATTCCATTTCTTAATGTTAGCAATGTACAGTGGTCAAATAGGATCATTTTCCTCTCGGGATCTTTTACTTTTTTTCATCATGTGGGAGTTAGAATTAATTCCCGTTTATCTACTTCTATCTATGTGGGGGGGAAAGAAACGCCTGTATTCAGCTACCAAGTTTATTTTGTATACTGCAGGGGGCTCCATTTTTCTATTAATAGGAGTTTTGGGTATTGGATTCTACGGTTCTAATGAACCAACATTAAACTTTGAAACATTAGTTAATCAATCATATCCTATACCACTGGAAATACTATTCTATATTGGGTTTCTTATTGCTTTTGCTGTCAAATCACCGATTATACCCTTACATACATGGTTACCAGACACCCACGGGGAGGCACATTACAGTACTTGTATGCTTCTAGCCGGAATCTTATTAAAAATGGGAGCGTATGGATTAGTTCGGATCAATATGGAATTATTACCCCATGCACATTCTCTCTTTTCCTCTTGGTTGCTGATAGTGGGTACAATGCAGATAATTTATGCAGCTTCAACATCTCTTGGTCAACGTAATTTAAAAAAAAGAATAGCCTATTCCTCTGTATCTCATATGGGCTTCATACTTATAGGAATTGGTTCCATAACTGATACGGGACTCAACGGAGCCATTTTACAAATAATATCTCATGGATTTATTGGCGCTGCGCTTTTTTTCTTGGCGGGAACCAGTTACGATAGAATACGGCTTGTTTATCTCGACGAAATGGGCGGAATGGCTATTCCAATTCCAAAAATATTTACGATGTTCAGTATCTTATCGATGGCTTCTCTTGCATTACCCGGCATGAGTGGTTTTGTTGCGGAATTGACAGTCTTCTTTGGAATCATTACCAGCAAAAAATATTTTTTAATGCCAAAAATACTAATTACTTTTGTAATGGCAATTGGAATGATATTAACTCCTATTTATTCATTATCTATGTCGCGTCAAATGTTTTATGGATATAAGTTATTTAATGTTCCAAGCTCCTATTTTTTTGATTCTGGACCACGAGAGTTATTTCTTTCGATCTCTATCTTTCTACCCATAATAGGTATTGGTATTTATCCAGATTTTGTTTTCTCACTATCAGGTGAGAGGGTCGACGCTATTCTATCGAATTTTTTTTTTAGATAGTATTCATTAATAAAATAAAAAAAGCATTCTATTATTCGTAAAAAGGTTCGTTGTACAATTGTGAAAAAAATAAAAGTCTTTTTTCTTCTATTAAGTTGAAGTTGAATCAACAAAAGTAAAATCAATTTGAATTTTAATCAGACATGTTTGGCCTTTGTGAGAACCTTTTGAATCAAATAGTAGAGCGATTCAAAAGGTTCTTGACGGATTATGCTTAGATATACGCTGTGCTTTTTGTTAGTCTGTTTTTATTCAATTAGATGGTAATGTAAATGAACCATAACTATGTAAACCAATTCCTAATAGATTAACCCCAAAGTAACATATCCAAATTATAAGAAAGCCTGTAGAAGCCACAATTGCGGAATTTACACCTTCCAAATTCTTATTTGTTCGAGTATGTAAATAAATTGCGAATATAGTCCAAGTAATAAAAGCCCAAGTTTCCTTTGGGTCCCAACTCCAATATGACCCCCAAGACTCATTAGCCCAGACTGCTCCAGAAAGAATCCCTATTGTTAAAAAGAAAAATCCAAGCCTAATAATCCAATAACTCCAACGATCCAATTGTTGAGTCAATTGATATCTGTAATAATCTTGAGAAGAAAGAGAATAAGTCTTTAGTAAAACATTGCTACTTTCATTCATTTTGTCACAGGAAAACGACTCATTTAATAAATTTGTTTTTTTACCAAAAATCTTTATGACTTTTCGAAATGTAATGACTAGAAGAGCTACTGATAATAATGATCCACATAAAAGAGCTGCATAGCCTAATACCATCATACTCACGTGCATCATTAACCATCGAGATTGAAGAGCTGGTACTAATATTGCGGATTGATGCATTTTGGTTAAAAGGCCCGAAGTAGCAAAGCCTTGCGTAAAAATAGCACTTGGCGCGGTTATTGCGCTTAAATCATTTTTATGGTTTTTATTTTTAAAAGAGGAAACTATATGAATAATGGAGAAACCCCATGAAAGAAAGATTAATGATTCATATAAATCACTTAATGGGAAATGCCCCGAATAAATCCAACGAGTAATTAATAATCCTGTTATACAGACAAAGGTAACTATTGTTCCCTTTTCTGATGAATCATATAGTTCTACGACTTCATTGGCTAATAAGGTTAAAAAATGAATTGTAATTACGACTGAAACGACCGAAAAGGATATATGAGTTAATATATGCTCTAAAGTTGAAAAAATCATAAAAATTTTTGAAAAAAAAAAAAGCGAGAATTTTTTGATTCATTATAGGGCTTATTCTATCTCTTTTAGAAGATATAGAAACACAATGCCGCTACTCGGACTCGAACCGAGATGCTCTAGCACTGCTTCCTAAGAGCAGCGTGTCTACCAATTCCACCATAGCGGCTTGTTCGAAATTATAATAACCGAATTTTACTCAATGGTCGAGATTAAAAGGGTCCACTCAATACAATATTTTTTAGTGAGTATTGAAATTGATGACTAAAACTTCGTTTAAATAATAATAAAAATAAAATAAAAAGAAATAAGTAATGGAATTGTCATAAAAAAGCAGGTTGGCAAAAGACTTCTTATTTTCGTTTTCGTTTGTTTTATTTAATTAGTTCGAGTTTCTAAAGCAACAACAGAAAGTTTGTAGTTTAGATTCTCCTAAAAACTCGTGTAACTAAAGACTTCTAACTTCATTTGATTCATAGAAATGAAAAAAAGAGTTCTTTACCCTTTTCATTTCCTTTGTTAATGATTTATCTCAATCTCTCATTTTTTTCTAGGTTCATAAAAATCATATAAAAAGGCTTATCTATTGAATAAAGAAAAAAATAGGATTTTTACGGATCAAAAATTCAGCACGATATTTAACCAAAAGATTTATGTAATTTGTATAGCTCTGTAGTAATCATTAGGATTTTCCATTATGAATTTTTGTTTAAGAATGAACTAAGTATTCTTGGACATATTATATAAAAAAAAGGGTTTCTCAGAATTAATTGTACCATACAAAATTTTTTGAATTTATAATTATTATGTCTTGATTCATCTTTCTATGCAAACATAGAATTCTTTGGATAAGAATAACCTAAGTTAAAATTTACAGATTCTTTGTATATCTACTAAATTGAAAAAGTAATTTTTCTTAATTGGATTGAAAGCAAGAGAAGTATATTATAGTAATTGATAAAAATAATGATTTAGAAAGTTACAAAATTGAAACTTAATCGATTCGTTTTAGTTGCAATACCCCATTCATTTTGCTTAACTATTTTAGAAATCTAGAGTGGATCCCTATATTATATACTTAATTATATATATACTTAATTATATATATATAGTTATATATATACTTAATATTTATACTAATTATTACTAAATACTAATTATTACTAATTCTTTAATTGAAATAAAAAAAATATTAAATTAAATAAAATAACTAAAGTATAAATAATAAAATAAATAAAGTATAAATCTATTCAACCTATTTATATATCTTCAGTTATAGTCGAAATTATCGATATTTTGAATTATAAAAAAAATTCTGTTAACTCTAACAAACAAAAAATGGGGCGATGGGGAAAAAAGAATCCCCATCCTGGAAATAAAAAAAATAGATATTAAAAAAAAAGAAAGGTGAATCCTTCTATCTTGTCTTTATTATTTATTTAAATTATTTATTATTTATTTAAATTAAAAGAAAAAAGGTCCCTTTTTTTTTAATTCCGTATTAAAATTTCAATTAGGGAATTAAAAAAGCAATTAGCTCTTGTTTCGAGTTAAAACAATTCAAATTATTCCAACGTTTTGTTTTTTATTTGTTGTACAAAAAAACTTTCTGATTTACCGGTAGAAATAGATTTCGCTAATGACAAAGCTTTCAACGCTGTCCAATATCCCTTCTTCTTCCACACGTTTTTACGAATACGCTTTTTTGATATAGAAGTACGTTTTTTTGGAACTGCCATTCAAAAAAAAGTGAGTGCTACAGTTGGATGTGAAAGACATCTATGGTTTAAAAGGATCTCTCCTTTTTATTCTTATATATTTTCTAGATTATTTATTTAGATTCTATATCTATTTAGAATCTTAAAAAAGAAATATAGATGTGAGACTAGCAAAAAATGTGCAAAGGTTAAAAAAAAAAAGAACTATGGGTATAATTATTTTATTTCTATTGTATAAAATACTATTATAGAAAATTATATAAAATGAAAATAATCAGAAAAAAAAGAAGAAAAAAGAAAGTAAAATCAAGTTTTTCGCTTTTATCCCTCTCTTGTATATTGTTGTCGCCGTCCACTTATCTACCGACTTTTTTATACATAACATAAATAAAAAAAATAGATCAAAAGTTGAAAAAAACCAATCCTTTATCTATTTTTTTTAATACGAAAAAAAAAAAGAACAAAACTTGAGTCATTTATTTTATATTCATCAATGTAGTTAATCTATACATAATTAAAAAAATAATAATTCAAAAATTGAAAATTAAAAGATTTTCGAAATTTATTCGTTTAACTTTATTTTATGTAAAGATGTACAGATAATTTTATGGAAAGTAAAATCTTGAATAGTCTTTCTAAAAACTTTGTATTGTAATTCAAGACAATCCATAAGTTTTGCATTGAAAATGAATTAGTTAATAAGTTAAGTTTCTGGATAAATAAGTTATATTGAGTCAAGTTACAAGCCATTCTCGGATTCCTAGAAAAATGAAAAATGCAAGCACCCTTTTTTTCCCGATCTCGGATTTGAATATCTTTGAAGTACTTGAAAAAGATTAAAAAAATTAAGAATAGAAAATTTCACTTAACTTTTTTACTTTGTAATATCTTGATTTTTGATTACTACTTTCATTTCAAAAGAAATAAGAGCCGGTGAATCAGGAACGATTAAAAAAAAAGGTTTTTATGGAGCATACATATCAATATTCATGGATCATACCCTTCATTCCACTTCCAATTCCGATTTTAATAGGAGTGGGACTTCTACTTTTTCCGACAGCAACAAAAAATTTTCGCCGTATGTGGTCTTTTCCCAGTATTTTATTGTTAAGTCTAGCTATGATTTTTTCGGTCGATCTTTGTATTCAGCAAATAAATATAAATTCCATCTATCAATATGTATGGTCTTGGACCATCAATAATGATTTTTCTTTTGAGTTTGGCTACTTTATTGATTCACTTACTTCTATTATGTCAATATTAATTACTACTGTTGGACTTTTGGTTCTTATTTATAGTGACAATTATATGTCTCATGATCAAGGATATTTGAGATTTTTTGCTTATCTAAGTTTGTTCAATACTTCAATGTTAGGATTAGTGATTAGTTCGAATTTGATACAAATTTATATTTTTTGGGAATTGGTTGGAATCTGTTCTTATCTATTAATAGGGTTTTGGTTTACACGACCCCTTGCGGCGAATGCTTGTCAAAAAGCCTTTGTAACTAATCGTGTAGGCGATTTTGGTTTATTATTAGGAATCTTAGGTCTTTATTGGATCACGGGTAGTTTTGAATTTCAAGATTTGTTCGAAATATTTAATAATTTGATTTATAATAATGAGATTTCTTTTTTATTTGCTACTTTATGTGCTTTTCTATTGTTTGCTGGCGCAATTGCTAAATCCGCACAATTCCCTCTTCATGTCTGGTTACCTGATGCCATGGAGGGACCTACCCCAATTTCGGCTCTTATACACGCTGCTACTATGGTAGCAGCAGGCATTTTTCTTGTAGCCCGCTTTCTTCCTCTGTTCATAGTCATACCTTACATAATGAATATAATATCTGTTATAGGTATAACAACAGTACTTTTAGGGGCTACTTTAGCCCTTGCTCAAAAAGATATTAAGAAAGGCTTAGCCTATTCTACAATGTCGCAATTGGGTTATATGATGGTAGCTCTAGGGATGGGGTCCTATCGAGCTGCTTTATTTCATTTAATTACTCATGCTTATTCGAAAGCTTTATTGTTTTTAGGATCTGGATCAATTATTCATTCAATGGAAACTATTGTTGGATATTCTCCAGATAAAAGCCAGAATATGGTTTTTATGGGCGGTTTAAAAAAGCATATCCCAATTACAAAAATTGCTTTTTTAGTGGGTACACTTTCTCTTTGTGGGATTCCACCGCTTGCCTGTTTTTGGTCCAAAGATGAAATTCTTAATGATAGTTGGTTGTATTCACCGATTTTTGCAATAATAGCTTGGTCCACAGCCGGATTAACGGCGTTTTATATGTTTCGGATCTATTTACTTACTTTTGAAGGACATTTAAACATTCATTTTCAAAATTACAGCGGAAAAAAAAGCTGTTCTTTTTATTCAATAAAGCTATGGGGTAAAGAAGAACAAAAAACGATTAACAGAGATTTTCGTTTAGTATCCTTATTAACACTCAATAATAACGAGGGGGCTTCCTCATTTTCGAAGACGGCATGTCAAATGCATGGTAATGTAAAAAAGGATGCTCGTATTACTATTACTCATTTTGGGACCACGAACACCTTTTGTTATCCTCATGAATCAGGTAATACTATGTTATTTCCTATGCTTATATTGGTTTTATTTACTTTATTTGTTGGAGTTATAGGAATTCCTTTCAATCAAGAAGAAGATATATTATCCAAATTGTTAACTCCCTCTATAAATCTTTTATATCCAAACTCAAATGATTTTGTGGATTGGTATGAATTTTTAACAAATGCAACCTTTTCTGTGAGTATAGCCTGCTTTGGAATATTTCTAGCATATTTTTTATATAATCCTTTTTATTCATCTTTACAAAATTTGAACGTCTTTAATTCGTTTGTAAAAAGGGGTCCTAAGAGAATTTTTTGGGACAAAATACAAAATTTTATATATGATTGGTCATATAATCGCGGTTACATAGATGCTTTTTATTCGATATTTTTAACAGAAGGTATAAGAGGGTTGGCTGAACTAACTTATTTTTTTGATAGGCGAGTAATTGATGGAATTACGAATGGGGTAGGTGTTACAAGTTTCTTGGTAGGAGAAGGTATAAGATATGTAGGAGGAAGTCGCATATCCTCTTATCTATTAATTATTTTATTTTCTATGTTAATTTTTTTAGTAATTTTTTACTTTCTTTTTTTATAATTTTTTCACTTTCCATATATAGAAATAGAAACAGATATACTAGAAACGACATCTCTTATGTCAATGACACGAAAGGGGTATGAAATGAATGGAATTGGGATATGGATGGAATATAATGAAATAGAGGCGCTTTGAGGTTCCCTATGACATGAGGCATGTAACAGAGCCACTACGAAGAAGTTACGGGGGTTACGAAGGAAACCTCGAGTTCATATTGGTCATGGGTTGAGAACGGGAATTGAACTCGATGAGATCGAATCT